CTCGTTTGATAGAGTATGCTACCAATCAACGTTTACCTCTTATTTTAGTGTGTTCTTCCGGAGGAGCACGAATGCAAGAAGGAAGTTTAAGTTTGATGCAAATGGCTAAAATTTCTTCGGTTTTATGTGATTATCAATCAAGTAAAAAGTTATTCTATATATCAATTCTTACATCTCCTACTACCGGTGGGGTGACAGCTAGTTTTGGTATGTTGGGGGATATAATTATTGCCGAACCCTATGCCTATATTGCATTTGCGGGTAAAAGAGTAATTGAACAAACATTGAAAAAGGCCATGCCCGAAGGTTCACAAGCGGCTGAATCTTTATTACGTAAGGGCTTGTTGGATGCAATTGTACCACGTAATACTTTAAAAGGTGTTCTGAGTGAGTTATTTCAGCTCCATGCTTTTTTTCCTTTGAACAAAAATTAAATAAAATAGAACAGTTAGTTTATCCGAATTAAACGAAAATCCTAAAAAATTCATTTTTATTTAGAATCATTTTTTTTTATATTCGTGTTTACTACTCAGTAAACCTCTATCAACAAGATAAAAAGTTAATTTTTGCTTTCGGGAAGTTCAAACTCGACTAGACAAATAAAACAAAGTTCATTTTCCTCTTTTGCTTGCATATGTATAGATATCTCAAATAGAGATATATACAGATCTATAGAGAGTCTTACATCTTTTTGCATTTCCCGAAAACTCCCTGTTGTTGGATCAGATCCTAATAAATTTTGTAGAAATTTGTAATGGAATAAAAAATTTTCTTTATTAATGACTATTAGAAGACAAAAAGAACAAAAAGAATCATAAATCTAACAAGGGGATTATGATACATCTGTTTTATTTTTAAAGATGAATAAGGCCATTTATTTAGTTTGGCCCTTCTTGTACCTATTTTTTATTCTATTTCTATTAGGTTGTATATTTGTATTAGATATATATTTACTTAAAGATACTTAGTATAATTATATAATATATATAATAGAAATAATAAAAATACAATATATTATAAGATATCTTTAGAATTCAGAATATAACAATAACAGGTACAAATATTAAACTGAGGTACCCATTTTATGACAACTTTCAACAACTTACCCTCTATTTTTGTGCCTTTAGTAGGCCTAGTCTTTCCGGCACTTGCAATGGCTTCTTTATTTCTTCATATTCAAAAAAATAAGATTTTTTAGATCGGATGAGATCTAATCGTATCACTCACTTTTTTATTTTAAAAACTTCGATTCGATAAGACCTATTTGGTAGAATATTGTATAACACATAGATTCCTACAAACATAAATAAAAAAAAAGCTCTTATGCATGTGTAAACGTATTATATGGGTAAATAAATCTGCGCTCTTTTGAAAAAATGTATCATCGTCGGGCCGATGTATGAAATTCAAGTCAATGTATTTATTTTATGTATATAGCTATAGGGGATCATATAAAGGAAGGAGATGTTATTATTTTAGATATAAACAATTATATGAATTACTCCTAAGGTAAAGGTTCACAACAAAATAACAAAATAGTTGATGAGAGTCACTTTTAAAAAAAAAGGAAAGTCATATTTTCTCAATTCCAAAAAATTGTATAACTGGATCTAATATATATGAGTTGGCGATCAGAATCTATATGGATAGAATTTATAACGGGGTCTCGAAAAACAAGTAATTTATTCTGGGCCTTTATACTATTTTTAGGTTCATTAGGATTCTTATTGGTTGGAACTTCCAGTTATCTTGGTAGAAATTTTATATCGTTATTTCCGTCTCAGCAAATCATTTTTTTTCCGCAAGGGATTGTGATGTCTTTCTATGGGATCGCAGGTCTCTTTATTAGTTGCTATTTGTGGTGCACTATTTTGTGGAATGTGGGTAGTGGTTATGATCTTTTCGACCGAAAAGAAGGAATAGTGCGTATTTTTCGTTGGGGATTTCCTGGAAAAAGTCGTCGCATCTTTTTACGATTCCTTATGAAAGATATTCAGTCCATCAGAATAGAAGTTAAAGAGGGTGTTTCTGCTCGGCGTGTCCTTTATATGGAAATTCGAGGTCAAGGGGCTATTCCTTTAATTCGTACTGATGAGAATTTTACTACACGAGAAATTGAGCAAAAAGCTGCTGAATTGGCTTACTTCTTGCGTGTACCAATTGAAGTATTTTGAAATGAATTGATTTTAAAAGACTAAATGCTTTGGCAGTAGGAAGAAAAAACTAAAGAATTTCTTTATTTTTTTCGATTGAACATTCATCTATTCTTTTAGGCTCTTTTTTTTTGATATATTTGATAGAAAAGGAGTTTCTTCGTCTAGAAATTTTAAAACGTTATTTTAGTATTGATCGAAAAAAAGGGGGAATAACATCCTAGAAACCCAAAATTTTTATTGATTCAAATTGGAAGTGTATTCTGAGTCTATTTCTGTATTCTTTCTAGATTCAAAGCAAAGACTAACTATTGAATCAAAAGAAAAAGAGAAAATGGCTTCATAGGCTGAATACATTCTATTCGAATTATAATAGAAACTCATGCTCGATATAAATATTAGATCTAATAGAATCAACAAATGAGGTAGGTTCATTAACAATTTACAGATTAAAAATGGCAAAAAAGAAAGCATTCATTCCTTTTTTTTATTTTACATCTATAGTCTTTTTGCCCTGGTTGATCTCTCTCTGCTGTAATAAAAGTTTGAAAACATGGATTACTAATTGGTGGAATACTAGACAATGCGAAACCTTTTTGAATGATATTCAAGAAAAAAGTGTTCTAGAAAAATTCATACAATTAGAGGAACTATTCCAGCTGGATGAAATGATAAAGGAATACCCAGAAACCGATTTACAACAATTTCGTCTAGGAATCCACAAAGAAGCGATCCAATTCATCAAGATACACAATGAGTATCGTATCCATACAATCTTGCACTTCTCGACAAATCTAATATCTTTCGTTATTCTAAGTGGTTATTCCTATTGGGGTAAGGAAAAGCTTTTTATTCTGAATTCTTGGGTTCAAGAATTCCTATATAATTTAAGTGATACAATTAAAGCTTTTTCGATTCTTTTATTAACTGATTTATGTATCGGATTCCATTCGCCTCACGGTTGGGAACTAATGATTGGTTATATTTACAAAGATTTTGGGTTTGTTCATTATGAGCAAATTTTATCTGGTCTAGTTTCTACCTTTCCAGTCATTCTTGATACAATTTTTAAATATTGGATCTTTCGTTATTTAAATCGTGTATCTCCGTCACTTGTAGTTATTTATCATGCAATAAATGACTAAAAAATGATTCACTGATCAAATTATAATCTTTCTTACCTTATACATCATAATACATCATAACCAAATCAAAGTCATATTTACTTTACTCTTTTTACCCATGAGGGATTCCTTGTATATTTCAACAAAAAATTTTTATTTTTTCAGTAAATGTAAATAGCAGAATTGTGGCTAGGGAAGTATATTATCAACCTACCTAACTTTATTGTAGAAATTTTCGGGGTAAATGATCGGACCATGCAAACTAGAAATACCTTTTCTTGGATAGGGGAAGAGATTACTCGCTCCATATCTGTCTCACTCATGATATATATAATAACTTGGGCATCCATTTCAAGTGCATATCCTATTTTTGCCCAGCAGAATTATGAAAATCCACGAGAGGCAACTGGGCGTATTGTATGTGCCAATTGCCATTTAGCTAATAAGCCCGTGGATATTGAGGTTCCACAAGCGGTACTTCCTGATACTGTATTTGAAGCAGTTGTTAAAATTCCTTATGATATGCAACTAAAACAAGTTCTAGCTAATGGTAAAAAGGGAGCTTTGAATGTGGGAGCTGTTCTTATTTTACCGGAGGGGTTTGAATTAGCCCCCCCTGATCGTATTTCACCCGAGATGAAAGAAAAGATAGGAAATCTATCTTTTCAGAATTATCGCCCCAATAATAAAAATATTCTTGTAATAGGTCCTGTTCCTGGTCAAAAATATAGTGAAATAACCTTTCCTATTCTTGCCCCAGACCCTGCTACTAATAAAGATGTTCACTTCTTAAAATATCCTATATACGTAGGTGGAAACAGGGGAAGGGGTCAGATTTATCCTGATGGTAGCAAAAGTAACAATACAGTTTATAATGCTACGGCAGGAGGGATAATAAGCAAAATTTTACGAAAAGAAAAGGGGGGATACGAAATAACCATAGTGGATGCATCTAACGGACGCCAAGTGATTGATATTATTCCTCGAGGCCTAGAACTTCTTGTTTCAGAGGGCGAATCCATTAAACTCGATCAACCATTAACGAGTAATCCTAATGTGGGTGGATTTGGTCAGGGGGATGCGGAAATAGTCCTTCAAGATCCATTACGTGTCCAAGGCCTTTTGTTCTTCTTAGGGTCGGTTGTTTTGGCACAAATCTTTTTAGTTCTTAAAAAGAAACAGTTTGAGAAGGTTCAATTATCCGAAATGAATTTTTAGATCTGTCTATTTAGCTTTATAAAAGTCGTAAAAAAGAACCAAAAAAATTATGAAAAGCAAAAGCCTTTTGCCTCTCTTTAGATTTTCTATTCCTTTTCAACCAGATATCAGGAATTACTTGTATCATAGTCCTAATCCTAGTATGTGTATTGAGAAGAATTCACTTTGCCCCTTTTCTTTATTTTTCAATACAAATTTTAAAAATGGGAGGGGGTGTGATGTAACTCTGTCATTATTGACCAATTGAAATTGATAGAATGTAGCAATAATCAAGAGTTTTTTTTTCTATTAGAATGGAAAAATTTGACTATAATACTAAAATAAGATAAGGAAAGCAAGCGCAGAAAAAAAAAAAGGGGGGACATAAACCGGCGACACAACAGGACTATAGGGAGTATTATTTGTCTTTCTAGTCTTCGACACAAGAAAAGGATGTCTAAAATTACTTTTCTTGTGTCGATCTTATCCTTCTTGATTCCATTCGTTAAAAATTCCTATTCTTAGT